TCTGGGATTGGGTCTTATATTAGGGGCTCTGGGAGTAGTATTACTTCCTAATCCCATTTATTCCGCCTTTTCGTTAGGATTGGTTTTTGTTTGTATATCTTTATTCTATATTCTATCGAACTCCCATTTTGTAGCTGCTGCGCAGCTCCTTATTTACGTAGGAGCCATCAATGTTTTAATCATTTTTGCTGTGATGTTTATAAATGGTTCAGAATATTCCAAAGATTTACATCTTTGGACCGTGGGAGATGGAGTAACTTCCGTGGTCTGTACAAGTATTTTTGTTTCACTAATTACTACTATTCCAGATACGTCATGGTACGGTATTATTTGGACTACAAAAGCAAACCAGATTATAGAGCAAGATCTTATAAATAATAGTCAACAAATTGGAATTCATTTATCAACAGATTTTTTTATTCCGTTTGAATTTATTTCAATAATTCTTTTAGTTGCGTTAATCGGCGCAATTGCTGTAGCTCGTCAATAATAACTCTTTAGAACTGGAAAAATATGAGCTACCACATGCATTTCCTTTTTCTATTTGACTTTGTATATAAAATAGAAATTCTTTATTAGTTCGACCTATTCCCAATATATTCCTTTATTCCATTACGTTATTTTATATTCTAGTCAACTAGTAAATCCAATTGGTTAAATTGTTGTTCATATTGAAATGAATCGAGATTGATAAGGAGTTAGTTAATGATGCTCGAACATGTACTTGTTTTGAGTGCCTTTTTATTTTCTGTCGGCCTATATGGATTGATTACAAGTCGAAATATGGTTAGGGCTCTTATGTGTCTTGAACTTATATTAAATGCGGTTAATCTCAATTTTGTAACATTTTCTGATTTTTTTGATAGTCGTCAATTAAAAGGAGCCATTTTCTCCATTTTTGTTATAGCTATTGCAGCTGCTGAAGCCGCTATTGGACTCGCTATTGTTTCATCAATTTATCGTAACAGAAAATCAACTCGTATAAATCAATCGAACTTGTTGAATAAGTAATTTAAGTAATATTATCATAGAACTTAGAATTTTCATAAATAAATTCAAATTAACATATTGGCTACGTAAGGTATGCTCCTGTTATCACAAAGATAAGAAATCAAAGTAGTTTGGCACTGTCAATCCATTCCATAAGTAGATTAATAAAAAAACTCGGGGAACTCATCGATTCATCTAGTACTAGTATTTAAATATATAATTCATTTATCAATTTACTAGATTGAAACTTTATCACGTTCAAAAATGGATAGATCCAATGTCACATTCAGTAAAGATTTATGATACATGTATCGGGTGTACTCAATGTGTCCGAGCCTGTCCCACGGATGTATTAGAAATGATACCTTGGGACGGATGTAAAGCTAAACAAATAGCTTCTGCTCCAAGAACAGAGGATTGTGTCGGTTGTAAGAGATGTGAATCCGCCTGCCCAACAGATTTCTTGAGTGTTCGAGTTTATTTATGGCATGAAACAACACGCAGCATGGGTATAGCTTATTAATACGTTACAGAAACCCTTACTCGAGTCCATTTTTTTTTTTACCGCCAAAACCTGTGCCCAAAAAAGAATCTATTTTTGGGCACAGGTTTTTCTGGTCCAAGTGTATCTTGTCTTTACCACGAACAACTTTCCTTGGTTAACAATAATTGTAGTTTTACCAATATTTGCGGGTTCCTTTATTTTCTTTCTTCCCCATAAAGGAAATAGGGTAATTAGGTGGTATACTATATGTATATGCATGTTAGAACTTCTTCTAACAACCTATGCATTCTGTTATCATTTCCAATTGGACGATCCATTAGTCCAACTAGTCGAGGACTATAAATGGATCAATTTTTTTGATTTACGTTGGAAATTAGGAATAGATGGGCTGTCTATAGGACCCGTTTTATTAACAGGATTTATCACTACGTTAGCTACTTTAGCAGCCTGGCCTGTTACTCGAGATTCTCGATTATTCCATTTCTTGATGTTAGCAATGTACAGTGGTCAAATAGGATCATTTTCTTCGCGGGACCTTTTACTTTTTTTCATCATGTGGGAATTAGAATTAATTCCGGTTTATCTACTTCTATCCATGTGGGGAGGAAAGAAACGTCTCTACTCAGCCACAAAATTTATTTTGTACACTGCGGGGGGTTCCATTTTTCTCTTAATGGGAGTTCTGGGTGTCGGTTTATATGGTTCTAATGAACCAACATTGAATTTTGAAACATCAGTTAATCAGTCGTATCCTGTGGCTTTGGAAATAATATTCTATATTGGATTTTTTATTGCTTTTGCTGTCAAATCGCCGATTCTACCCCTACATACATGGTTACCAGATACCCATGGAGAGGCGCATTACAGTACTTGTATGCTTCTAGCCGGAATTTTATTAAAAATGGGAGCGTATGGATTAATTCGGATTAATATGGAATTATTACCACACGCTCATTCTATTTTTTCTCCTTGGTTGATGATAGTAGGCACAATACAAATAATCTA